TGAGATAGAGATCCAATGCTTGAAGTAGGAATCAATTTGATTCCACCAAACCTAATATGTACGGTGGATCAAGTCCTATTTAAAAAGGATTCCTTCTTCCTTTCTTTTCAACCCATTTCTCTCTTCTAATCTATTTCTTTTCTGGCTCGGCTATCCCATTTAGCCGAGCCATTTCCTTTTATGCTACTCAGCCGGGCAAAACCAATAAAAAAAAGAAACGCAACAAATCTATTCGCCGAGAAAAGGAGAGAGAGGGATTCGAACCCTCGATAGTTCTTTGTTTCGAACTATACCGGTTTTCAAGACCGGGGCTATCAACCACTCGGCCATCTCTCCGAAAGAAAATTTCTATTTTCTTTTTATCCCATATTTGATTTTTATTCCACCCAATAGAACCCGAACATGGACATATGAGTTGATACTATTACTATCTATAGAAAGATATCGGGTGTAAATCTATAGGTCTATCTATCTGTATATATATAATACAGATGCATGATCCAGCAAGCATGCCCCCTGTTTTGTAAAGTAAAAAAAAATGACCCTCGGTTCCGTGCCCGAATAAAGCGACAAGGGGTGGTAATAAGTCATATAGAATCAATGATGGATTCATGGTAAAATCTTTCCATGATGCATTTTTTTTTTATTTTTGGCTGATAATGATAAAGATATCAAATGGTATAATTCTTTTGTTGGTAGATTGGAGGATTAGAAACATGACTATTGCTTTCCAGTTGGCTGTTTTTGCATTAATTGCTACTTCATTAATCTTATTGATTAGTGTACCTGTTGTATTTGCTTCTCCTGAGGGTTGGTCGGGTAACAAAAATGTTGTATTTTCCGGTACATCATTGTGGATTGGATTAGTCTTTCTGGTGGGTATCCTTAATTCTCTCATCTCTTGAACCTATTCGTTCTAGATCCAAAAATGAAATGACCCCTCCCTCCGAATTCCTTCAGGTTGTGAGACACATTAAAATTCAATATAAGTCCCAAAAATGCAAATAACGAAAAAGAAAAAATTAGAAAAATTAAAAATAGAGGGAGGGGACAAACTTTTGTGTATTTGTATTGTAAAAATATGTAAAAATGGAAAATAATAAAATTGAAATAAAAAATATACTAAATACATATTTAGTTATTAAGTATTTATTATAAGACGTTTTGAAATAAGAATTATCTAAATATTATATAAATTCGAAATTATATAAATAAAAATAAATAATATAAATATATATAAATATATATATAATTATATATAATGCGGATATGGTCGAATGGTAAAATTTCTCTTTGCCAAGGAGAAGATGCGGGTTCGATTCCCGCTATCCGCCCAGGATAATGGGTAAATATATGAAATTCAATCTATTTTATTTATATTTAATAGATAAAGCATTAATTAAGTTTAAGTATAGTTAAGTATATAAGTATAGTTGACCGCAGTAGTCTAGTGGTTCTACTCTTCCCTTTCTTTCCCCCCCCCCCAAAAAAAAAAAAACGGTAATTAATTATTCGGTTTTTTTGTCGAAAAAATGTTGCGGAGACGGGATTTGAACCCGTGACCTCAAGGTTATGAGCCTTGCGAGCTACCACGCTGCTCTACCCCGCGATGAAGAGACGAACTGAGAATTAATAGACAAACAGGGATTGAATGCGCCCCTCTACCATATCTGTACAAATAGAATAGTCCATTTATACAGAATGGTAAAGAGGACCCTCTATGATCGATGATCATAGAAATTAATAGAAAAATGAAAGGACATTTTTATCCTTACCAACTTGATCTTGTTGCCCCGGGCAACAAACATGCATGAACCATTTCGCGAAGTACGTGTCCGGATAACCCAAAGTCTCGATAGTTAGCTCTCGGTCTTCCGGTCGAAAAACAACGTCGATGAAGGCGTGTAGGTGCACTATTACGTGGTGGAGATTGTAACTTTCCATGAATTTCCCATTTCTCGCTCAACGACGGAACTTTGCTTATTTCTTTTTTTGAGGATCGACGAATCAAATGATATTTTTTTTCCAATTTTTGTCTCTTCTTCTCCCTCTGAATCAAACTTTTTCTTGCCATAATGGTTCAATTCCTATTAGTATCAATGATACAAGTCAGATCCTAGATGTAGAAATATAAGAAGGTAGATCCCTTCTCTATTGAAAGAAATGATATTCTCGCGGATACACCCCCTAAAATAAAGAATTAACCAAACTTGCCCGATGTAGAAGCAATCAAGAAAGCTGCATAAGTAAATATATAACCGACAGAAAAGTGGGCTAATCCAACTAATCTCGCTTGTACAATAGAAAGAGCGACCGGTTTATCTCTCCATCGAATCAAATTAGCTAAAGGTGTGCGTTCATGAGCCCAGGCTAAAGTTTCAATCAATTCTTGCCAATACCCCCGCCAGGAAATTAAGAACATAAATCCAGTAGCCCAAACAAGATGTCCAAATAAGAACATCCACGCCCAGACCGATAAACTATTCATTCCAAAAGGGTT